TTGGAACTTGTTTGGTCAAGTAACGGAAACTCAATCAAACTCATAACTGTCTCAATGGAATCTTTTCCTTCTTTTTTTTTTTTGTCTGAATATTCAGTTAAGACCATTCCAAAGCTCCTTTTCGCCATGCATAAACTAAACCAACAACTAAGATAAGCACGAAAATGAAAGCTTCGATAAAAACGGATACACCCAATACGTCGAAACTCATTGCCCAAGGGTAGAGAAAGACCGTTTCTACATCAAAAACAACAAAAACTAGCGCAAACATGTAATAGCGTATTCGGAATTGTAACCAAGCCCCTCCTATTGGTTCTATACCTGATTCATAACTAGAAAGCTTCTCTGGTCCTTTACTAACCGGAGCTAAAAGTCCCGAAATCCAAAATACCAAAATAGGAATAAGGCTTGCTATTATTAGAAATGTCCAAAAAATATCATATTCGTGAAGCAGAAACATAAATGTACTCCTATTAATGTGGAATAGGCGGAACTGAATTAGTCAATTCAAGTTGGCATTGTCAATTTATCCAGAACTTCTCTCTTTTCCTTGGTGAAAAAAAAAAAATCTCTTTTGCTCAAACCAAAGAGCGCTTACTTTAGCTTTTGTTTCTTTTTTGTGCGATGTCTTCCTTAAGGATTCATCCAATGGAATCCCCACTACCTTTCTTTTTGATTTCCATTCTATTTAGATATGGTATAGATCTAATTCTTATACAAAGAAAACTTTTGAGTTTCACTTTGTCGCGCTTTCTCTAGAATCTCTAGAAAAAAGAATTGCTCTATCCTTTATTTAAGGATAGTCAGAGACTATTAAATAAAAAAGAAAATACTTACTACTAATTAGATTAGAACCTAATTAAAATAAGATGACTAATGTATGCGGCCTAATGAGGAGTAATACTAAAAAAAAGACATATATATTAGGGCTATACGGATTCGAACCGTAGACCTTCTCGGTAAAACAGATCAAACGGATTATTATCGAAATGATTCGAACTGTTTCAAAGACCCAACATGCATTTTTCTGCATTGGGCTCTTTCATCAACTGATGTAAAGATCAGTTAATCTGCCATAATTTTTCTTTACGGAAAGATAATAAGATGGCTCCCTGTGCTCTGATTGATTATTTGTATTATGATCTATCTAGGAGCAATACCAAAGTGTTTCAAAGGAGAATTACCTTGACTTAGGTCTGCCTCTGGCCTAAATTAAATCAACCTAAGTGAAATGGAGTCTCTATCGTTCCGCTGCAAGAGTTGACTATGAGACTTCATACACCTTAAAGTTCATAGAACGAAAAGAAGTTTTTTGGAGGCCCTTATCCTCATTACGCCTAGCATTGAGTGTGCTGGATATTTACCTTATCAACTAGCAAATCAATAGGGGTTCTATTTGATTAGGCACCAAAATTGGCACCAGAATCGGACTGAACCGACTGTTTGTCAGGCTACTGTTCTCCTATTCTCTCGAATCCATGAAGTAAGACATTGATTTTGCAATAAGGTCAATTGTGTTCATTGCATAAAAAGTTCCCTTGAAAAGCATTGGCGCACGTGTAAGCGAGTTGCTCTACCGAACTGAGCTATAGCCCTTGTCAGAGATATCTTAACATATAGATAATTTCTTGTCAAGATGAATATTCTCTAATGCCGGAGGATATCCCTTTGATCTGTTTACTATATAACATACCAATAATGGAGCGGTATTGCTTATAAAAAGAATTCGATCTATAATCGATCGAAGTAATGGGGCTTCTTTTGTGGTGATAAATTGCCTACTTAACTCAGTGGTTAGAGTACTGCTTTCATACGGCGGGAGTCATTGGTTCAAATCCAATAGTAGGTAGGTAGGTAGAAAAATTACTAGATAGCATTGGACTTACTTCGCTATCTAATAACTTTTTCTACCCTTCTTTCCTTTTTCTTTATATCAACAAAACCTTTGGATTGTCTTCAATTGGATGGGGGAATCCAATTGATAGCCTCGACTCGTATCCTAGCCCGTCTGAGAGCTAGCTTTGCTTCAACCAATTCTTTCGTACCCTCAGCTCTACTCAAGTTAGCTTCGGCTATTTCAAGTGCCTGTTGAGCTTCTTCTGGATCAATGTCACTACCTAGTTCTGCATCATTTCCTAAAATGATGATCTCATTATTAACTATTCTCGCAAAACCACTCCACAGAACCGCTGTTAACCATTGGTCGTTGAGGAGGCGTATTCTCAAAGGACCCATATCTACAGCTGTGTTAATGGGGGCGTGGTTTGGTAAGACACCAATTTGGCCGCTATTAGTAGATAAAATGATTTCTTTCACTTCACAATCCCAAATAATTCGTTTAGGAGTCAGTACATAAAGATTTAATTTCATTTCTTCAATTTGTTCTCCTCTTCTAAGTTTATAGCTTTCGTGCTAGCTTCATCGATGTTCCCCACCAAATAAAAAGCCTGTTCGGGTAGGCCATCCAATTCTCCGGAAAGGATTAATTGAAATCCCCTAATTGTTTCTGCAAGACTAACATACTTTCCTGGAGAACCGGTAAACACTTCTGCCACAAAGAACGGTTGTGATAAGAACCGCTCAATTTTTCGTGCTCTTGCTACAGTTAAACGATCCTCCTCCGATAATTCATCCAACCCAAGAATTGCGATAATGTCCTGAAGTTCTTTGTAACGCTGTAAAGTTTCCTTAACTCTTTGCGCAGTTTCATAATGATCTTCACCAACGATCCGAGGCTGTAACATAGTTGAGGTTGAATCTAAAGGATCTACTGCGGGATAAATACCCTTGGAAGCTAATCCTCTGGAAAGTACGGTAGTAGCGTCCAAATGTGCAAATGTTGTGGCAGGAGCAGGGTCGGTCAAATCGTCCGCAGGTACATAAACTGCTTGGATCGAAGTTATAGATCCCTTTTTGGTAGAAGTAATTCTTTCTTGCAAAGAACCCATTTCTGTACTAAGGGTAGGTTGATAACCCACTGCAGAGGGCATTCTCCCTAATAAGGCGGATACCTCTGATCCTGCTTGAACAAAACGAAAGATATTATCGATGAATAAAAGCACGTCTTGCTTATTAACATCTCGGAAATATTCTGCCATAGTTAGGGCAGTTAAACCAACTCTCATACGAGCTCCCGGCGGTTCATTCATTTGGCCATAGACTAGAGCTACCTTTGATTCCTCAATATTTTTTTCATTAATTACTCCAGATTCCTTCATTTCCATATAAAGATCATTTCCTTCACGAGTCCGTTCTCCTACTCCGCCAAATACGGATACGCCTCCATGAGCTTTAGCAATGTTATTGATTAATTCCATGATGAGTACTGTTTTACCTACTCCTGCCCCCCCAAATAGTCCTATTTTTCCTCCACGTCGATAAGGAGCTAAAAGATCGACCACCTTAATACCTGTTTCAAAGATAGATAATTTCGTCTCTAACTCGATAAAGGCAGGCGCGGATCTATGAATAGGGAATGTTGCACTAGTATCTACAGGACCCAAATTGTCAATAGGTTCCCCAAGAACGTTAAAAATTCGTCCGAGAGTAGCTCCACCGACTGGAACACTGAGAGGAGCTCCCGTGTCAATCACTTCCATTCCTCTCATCAACCCGTCTGTAGCACTCATAGCTACAGCTCTAACTCGATTATTTCCTAATAATTGTTGTACCTCACAAGTCACATTAATTTGCTTATCGGCAGTTTCTCGACTCTTGACTATCAAAGCGTTATAAATATAAGGCAACTTGCCCGGGGGAAAAGTGATATCCAGCACGGGTCCAATAATTTGATCAATACGCCCTGCGCTTTTTTCTTCAATTGTGGAAACCCCAGGACGCGAAGTAGTAGGATTGGTTCTCATAATTATCACATAATTCTCAAAAAAAGGAATTTGTCGAAATTTTTCTTTTTTTTTCTTGTTCAATAATGCCAAATCAAATCAAAAAAATATCCAAAAATCCAAAAGTAAAAAGGAAATGAATTAGTTAATTCAATAAAAAAGAAAAGGGAACTAGCACTTGATTTCGTTGCCCAAGCGAATCCCATTCAATCGTTTACTCATGGAATGAGTTCATTGGAAAGTTCAATCAATCTTTTTTTTTCATATAGATTTCGCCTTTTGTGAAGGATCTGTGCCTACTCTACTTTCCTATCTAGGACTTCGATATACAAAATATATACTACTGTGAAGCATAGATTGCTGTCAACAGAGAATTTTCTTAGTATTTAGGTATTTAGAGTCGAAATAAGAAAGGGCCTATTAAGATAAGTCAAATTGTAAAATAAGGATTAGGGATTGGTTTGGGTTGCGCTATATCTATCAAAGAGTATACAATAATGATGGATTTGGTGAATCAAATCCATGGTTTAATAACGAACCATGTTAACTTACCATAATAACAACCCAATTCCTATCGAATTCCTATAGTAGAATTCCTATAGGATAGGACGTACATAGGGTTTACGCATTATATATGAATGAAACATATTCGTTAACTTAAGCATACTCCCATTTCTATTTAATGAGTTGATATTAATGGAATATCCTTTTTTTAAGATTTTAGCAAAGGTTTCATTTACGCTTAATCCATATCGAGTAGACCCTGTCGTTGTGAGAATTCTTAATTCATGAGTTGTAGGGAGGGACTTATGTCACCACAAACAGAAACTAAAGCAAGTGTTGGATTTCAAGCCGGTGTTAAAGATTATAAATTGACTTACTACACTCCGGAGTACGAAACCAAGGATACTGATATCTTGGCAGCATTCCGAGTAACTCCTCAGCCCGGGGTTCCGCCTGAAGAAGCAGGGGCTGCAGTAGCTGCGGAATCTTCTACTGGTACATGGACAACTGTTTGGACTGATGGACTTACCAGTCTTGATCGTTACAAAGGACGATGCTATCACATTGAGCCCGTTCCTGGGGAAGAAAGTCAATATATCTGTTATATAGCTTATCCATTAGACCTATTTGAAGAGGGTTCTGTTACTAACATGTTTACTTCCATTGTGGGTAACGTATTTGGTTTCAAAGCCCTACGCGCTCTACGTTTGGAGGATCTACGAATTCCTCCTACTTATTCAAAAACTTTCCAAGGTCCGCCTCATGGTATCCAAGTTGAAAGGGATAAGTTGAACAAGTATGGTCGTCCTTTATTGGGATGTACTATTAAACCAAAATTGGGATTATCTGCAAAAAATTACGGTAGAGCGTGTTATGAGTGTCTACGCGGTGGACTTGATTTTACCAAAGATGATGAAAACGTAAACTCACAACCATTTATGCGCTGGAGAGACCGTTTTGTCTTTTGTGCCGAAGCAATTTATAAAGCACAAGCGGAAACCGGCGAAATCAAGGGGCATTACTTGAATGCAACTGCAGGTACATGTGAAGAAATGATTAAGAGAGCTGTATTTGCAAGGGAATTAGGGGTTCCTATTGTAATGCATGACTACTTAACTGGAGGATTCACCGCAAATACTAGTTTGTCTCATTATTGCCGCGACAACGGCCTACTTCTTCACATTCACCGAGCAATGCATGCAGTTATTGATAGACAGAAAAATCATGGTATACATTTCCGTGTATTAGCTAAAGCATTGCGTATGTCTGGGGGAGATCATATCCACTCCGGTACAGTAGTAGGTAAGTTAGAAGGGGAACGCGAAATGACTTTAGGTTTTGTTGATTTATTGCGCGATGATTATATTGAAAAAGATCGTTCTCGCGGTATCTTTTTCACTCAGGACTGGGTATCCATGCCAGGTGTTATACCGGTGGCTTCAGGGGGTATTCATGTTTGGCATATGCCAGCTCTGACCGAAATCTTTGGAGACGATTCCGTATTACAATTTGGTGGAGGAACTTTAGGACATCCTTGGGGGAATGCACCAGGTGCAGTAGCTAATCGAGTGGCTTTAGAAGCCTGTGTACAAGCTCGTAACGAAGGGCGCGATCTTGCTCGTGAAGGTAATGAAATTATCCGACAAGCTTGCAAATGGAGTCCTGAACTAGCCGCAGCTTGTGAAGTATGGAAAGCGATCAAATTTGAGTTTGCGCCGGTAGATACCATCGATTAAGTAGATAAAACTAGATATAAAGAAGGTTTAAATAAAAAATAAGCTAAATAGAAAGAGAAAAAATAAGTTATGAAATGCACTAGTTCTTCTTTATTCTTCTAATTGATTGCAATTAAATTCGGCTCGATCTTTTTAGAAAAAAAAAGATCGAGCCGAATTTAAATAGATCATAATACGATCATGAGACTTGACAAATCGAGATTCATATATTCTATATATCTGAATATAGAAAGGTATAATACAATAAACAAATACAAATAAAAATATAGTATTATCATATGATAATGGAATCAAATACGCAGTATTTACAGAAAAGAGTCTTCGTTTATTGGAAAGAATCAATATACTTTTAATGTCGAATCGGGATTCACTAAGACAGAAATAAAGCATTGGGTCGAGCTCTTCTTTGGTGTTAAGGTAGTAGCTGTGAATAGCCATCGACTACCCGGAAAGGGTAGAAGAATGGGACCTATTCTGGGACATACAATGCATTACAGACGTATGATCATTACCCTTCAACCGGGTTATTCTATTCCACTTATACTCTTTAAAGGGTATTCTGAAAGAGGTATTTCTTTCATTTTCACAATTGCTTTATTTTGAATCCAATTTCAAGTTCGATTAGAAGGATAGAAAAGCCATGAGAATGGGAAAAATAAAATTCTCCATTCCATTCTTTTTTTTATCGATATAGAATTAGATATAGAATACTTTTATAGAATACTAAAGTATTCTATAAAAAATCTTTATTTTGCAAACTAAAAAATACAATAGTCAATATTCCTTATAATAGATATACTTAATTATATCATAAGAATCTTAAGATATATTTTGAATAGATAGAAATAGTAAATTTTAATTGAGACACCTATTCTATGACAGATTTGAACTTACCCTCTATTTTCGTGCCTTTAGTAGGCTTAGTATTCCCGGCAATTGCAATTACTTCTTTATTTCTTTATGTGCAGAAAAATAAGATTGTCTAGAACCGACGGGGCAAAATTTTCTCAATGTATTTCCAGGATCATAATATAGATATTTTTTAATGTAAGTAATATAATATGATAGGGTATGTAGCTCTTTCTACACACAAATGAAAAACTTCTATGGATGCAGATATAGGCTACGAGAATAAATGCATGCATATGCGTAGCGGATTATAGGGAGTTTTTTTAAGTGGATCCAGGAATTTTTTTGAATAGAAAGTCAATGTATCTAACCAATTATTTCGCAGGAGTACTAGCCGCTGAAGCCGATTTCAGAATAAAAAAAAAGGAAAGTCAAAATAAAATCATTTAGCTTATTCTCTCAATTTCAATTAACCGCTGCTGGATTTAGTATATCTAATATGAATTGGCGATCAGAACACATATGGATAGAACTTCTAAAAGGTTCTCGAAAAAAGGGTAATTTTTTCTGGGCCTGTATTCTTTTTCTAGGTTCATTAGGATTCTTAGCAGTTGGGGCTTCCAGTTATCTTGGTAAGAATATGATATCTGTACTTCCATCTCAACAAATTCTTTTTTTTCCACAGGGGGTCGTGATGTCTTTCTACGGAATCGCGGGTCTATTCATTAGCTCCTATTTGTGGTGCACTATTTTGTGGAATGTAGGCAGTGGTTATGACCGATTCGATAGAAAAGAGGGAATAGTGTGCATTTTTCGTTGGGGATTCCCGGGAATAAAACGTCGCATCTTCCTTCGATTTCTTGTGCGGGATATCCAATCAATTAGAATTCAGGTTAAAGAGGGTCTTTATTCTCGTCGTATCCTTTATATGGAAATTCGGGGCCAGGGGGTCATTCCCTTGACTCGTACTGATGAGAAGTTTTTTACTCCACGAGAAATTGAACAAAAAGCTGCCGAATTGGCCTATTTCTTGCGCGTACCAATTGAAGTATTTTGAGTACCAATTGCAATTTTTTTTTTCAATTGTAAGGGGATTTTGAGTATTTATCTAAAGGAAGGAACAAACGAGGATAAGAGAAAATTGCTTCTAATTTGTTTTGTCCAAGTGAGATATATGGCATAATATTCTTACTTTTTCATATGAAAGAATGTGCTTTTTTTTATTCTATTTCTCTATTCCACTCCATTTAGATCTAAGAAAGAACCCAATACAACGAAATTTCACTAGTATACAAAAAGAGAAATAGATACAAACACAAGGTCTCAAACCTTGTTATAGAATTTTTGCTTCAAAGATCAAAGAAAAGAAATATCATATAGAGTCAGCGAATGAAGCAGATTCATTAACAACTCAATTTACGGATCAAAAATGAAAAAAAAGAAAGCATTGCCTTCTTTCCTATATCTTGTATTTATCGTACTTTTGCCCTGGGGAGTCTCTTTCTCTTTTAACAAATGTATGGAACTTTGGATTCAAAATTGGTGGAATACCAGGCAACCCGAAACTCTCTTAACGGATATTCAAGAGAAAAGGATTCTAGAAGGATTCATAGAATTCGAAGAACTTTTTCTCTTGGACGAAATGATAAAAGAGAAACCGAAGACACATGTACAAAAACCTCCTATAGGAATACACAAGGAAATACTACAATTGGCAAAAATAGATAATGAGGACCATATCCATATCATTTTGCATTTCTCGACAAATATAATCTGTTTGGCTATTCTAAGTGGTTCTTTTTTTCTGTGTAAAGAGGAACTTGTCATTTTGAATTCTTGGGTTCAGGAATTCTTCTATAACTTAAATGACTCAATAAAAGCTTTTTTTATTCTTTTAGTTACTGATTTTTTTGTTGGATTTCACTCCACCCGTGGTTGGGAACTACTAATTCATTGGGTCTACAACGATCTTGGATGGGCTCCTAACGAGCTAATTTTCACAATTTTTGTTTGTAGTTTTCCTGTGATTCTAGACACGTGTTTGAAATTTTGGGTCTTTTTTTGTTTAAACCGTCTATCTCCTTCGCTTGTAGTCATTTATCATTCAATTAGTGAAGCATAATTGGATTTCCTAATATTAATCAAATTTAGCATCTTTCTTCCTTTCGAAAGTAGAAAGAAAGCCCCTTTCCTTTTTAAGAAAATTTTTTCTATTTCTACCTGCTCAAGGTATTCATCATTCCAGTACAACTGTTGGAGTAGAATGACAACAGACTAGTGTATAGGGAACTAGATTAACTTAGCTACCTATCTAATTTATTGTAGAAATTCCGGGATCCGCGATTGGACATGGAAAATAGAAATACTTTTTCTTGGTTAAAGGAACAGATGATTCGATCGATTTCTGTATCGATCATGATATACGTAATAACTCGGACATCTATTTCAAATGCATATCCCATTTTTGCGCAGCAGGGTTATGAAAACCCTCGGGAAGCAACTGGACGAATTGTATGTGCCAATTGCCATTTAGCTAATAAGCCTGTGGATATTGAAGTTCCCCAAGCTGTGCTTCCTGATACTGTATTTGAAGCAGTTCTTCGAATCCCTTATGATATGCAGCTGAAACAAGTTCTTGCTAATGGGAAAAAAGGGGGGTTGAATGTGGGTGCTGTTCTTATTTTGCCCGAGGGATTCGAATTAGCGCCGCCCAACCGTATTTCTCCTGAGTTGAAAGAAAAGATAGGAAATCTTTCTTTTCAGAGTTATCGTCCCAATAAAAAAAATATTCTTGTGATAGGCCCTATTCCCGGTAATAAATATAGTGAAATTGTCTTTCCCATTCTTTCCCCCGATCCCACTACAAAAAAAGACGTTCATTTCTTAAAATATCCCATATATGTAGGGGGAAACCGAGGAAGGGGACAGATCTATCCTGATGGTAGCAAGAGTAATAATACAGTCTATAATGCTACGTCAACTGGTATAGTCAAAAAAATACTACGTAAAGAAAAGGGGGGGTATGAAATATCCATAGTCGATGCGTCGGAGGGGCGCCAAGTTATTGATATTATACCTCCCGGGCCGGAACTTCTTGTTTCAGAAGGGGAATCCATTAAGCTTGATCAACCATTAACGAGCAATCCTAATGTGGGAGGGTTTGGTCAGGGGGATGCAGAAATAGTGCTTCAAGATCCATTGCGCGTCCAAGGCCTTTTGTTCTTCTTCGCATCTGTTATTTTGGCACAAGTCTTTTTGGTTCTCAAAAAGAAACAGTTTGAAAAGGTTCAATTGTACGAAATGAATTTCTAGATCCCGGGATTTCTTACCATTAAGTTGGTAAAAAGCCTGGATTTCCAGAATTCCTTATTTCTATCTTATGCAAAAGAAGAGAATCCAAGGTAGAGGCGAGAACAATAAAAGGAATAAGTCTTTTTAGGAGGAATTGCAGGTCTTCGTAATCCTCTATTGGGCACAAGAAAAAGGCATTTTTGCCTTTTTCTTGTGTCGATTCTTCTTGTATCGAAGTCAGAATCATTTTATTTTTCTTATTTGTTTTTTCAAAGATTACTATTTATTCTTTATTCGGGTCTGTCTGTTGGACTTCCTTTGCTTAGGTTCGGGCGCGATAGTGGACAAACAGAGGGAAATAAAGTATGGCGGGGGACTAATTTCTTATGAGCAAATAGAATTGCTTGACTTTTTTTTTTCAATTAAGTTCAACTTCAAACTTACATAAATTTTGTAAAAAAAAAACGTATATCCTTCCATTGAAGGGTGGTTTTTCTTTTTAGGCTAGTTGAATAGTTTTTATTAAGGTTTTATTAGTTTATTACTCTAAACGAAATCAATGATTTGCAGGATACTTCCTTCGTGGAATAAAATATTGGGCCCTCGATTGAGCCCCTCTTTGTTGTTGCTTTATATTTATAAGAGTGAAGTGAATCAATGAAAGGCGGGGGCTTTAAATCAACCGATGGATTGCTTCATTAACATCATTAACAAACAAAAGAATAAATAGAAGGATTCTAACCATTAGAGCAAAGGCTTTCTCTTTGTTATTTTTACAAATAGAAATGGGTAACCAATTTGTAGATTATGGAATAGATTAAAATCACGTTATAAGAATTCCGCGGGTCCTTTCCGCTCTAATCAGATAAAGGGGGGTAAGGACCCGCTAAGCTCCTACTTTTTCATGTTTACAATCGGGCTCCTCCGATTACTATAGAGATGAACCCAATCCAGAATACGAGCCGTAAAAGAAAACACCTATTAAACCAATCACAGGAATACCAGTTACAGTACCTATCAGCCAAAGAGGAATTCTTCCAGTAGTATCGGCCATTTCCTCTACTTTCCTCCACATTTTCTCAAGTGGTCATGCTAGAGACAAAAACAGTCATGGGTAGTTATAAGGATGGTATCCTTCCAAATGGGATAAGAGAATTCTTACTACTCTCTTTCTTTCTATCAATTGAAGAAGTAATTGGAAAATAAAACAGCAAGTACAAAAATGAGTAATAAACCCCAGTATAGACTGGTACGATTCAATTCAACATTTTGTTCATTCGGGTTTGATTGTGTCATAGTTCTATAGTTGGAATTAGGTTTATCGTTGGATGAACTGCATTGCTGATATAGATCCCAAGAAAAAAACCGTGGGGACAGCCAATCCGTGAACAGCCAGCCATCGCACTGTAAAAATAGGATAGGTTCGATCTATGGTCATTGGGGGCCTCCTAAAAGGATTTACTAAATTCATCTAGTTGTTCTAAAGAATCAAAACGGTCGGTTATTAATGGAATTCCTTGTCGGCTTTCCGTGAAATACTCGTTTGGCCGAGGACTTCCAAACACGTCATAAGCTAAACCCGTACTGACAAATAACCAACCCGCAATGAATAGGGAAGGTATAGTAATGCTATGAATAACCCAGTATCGAATACTAGTAATAATATCAGCAAAAGAACGTTCTCCCGTGCTTCCAGACATGCTGAGCTCCCAAAATTTTTGTACATTCAAAAAAGGAATTGATTCCGTAAAAGATGGGATCAACCAGTAAATAGAAAATTACTGATATTGCATCCTTGTTAGATTGTCAATTTTGTACCAAAGGCATATTTTGAGTATACCGAATTAGTATACCTATCCTTCCTATGGCATAGCAATCCAGTTTCGTTCCGAAACAGAATTCCTTTTTTCTCTTCTTTCTTCCTTGTCTATAGGGAAACTACATGTTATTCAAGGCATCAATAGAAACCCCCAATTTTTTGGGTCCTACTTATTTTCATTGTCTTCGGAATAGTCGAATAATTTAATTTTGAATAGCGGCCAAGATCTTGGGAAAACCTAAGTTAATGATCAATCGCAATACAAGGATAAGTATATGCGAAATCTATACCTTTTTAGTTAAAAGTTTTATTCGAATCCAATCTTTCCCTTTAAGGAATTAAATTGGTTAGCATAAAATAATATCTAATATGAAAGAAACGGAATACATTCTTTGAAGAATTAAGATTCGTAATCAATCCTTGTCTTGTTTGTTGGATTAGGTCTAACTTTCTTGACCAAACTGCAAGCATGGAACTTTACGAGATAAAATAGGGAAAGACAGAAGATAGAACTTAAAAGAAAAAGATAATTGAAGTAACTCGTCTTCGAATCAACTTTGGTTGGGGTTCGAAAAACAAATAAAATAAAAAAAAAAGTAAATTCAAGGAGGAGCTTTCCCCTTTTCAGGGGGCCCTTCGAGGGTCGTGGAATGTTTTTCTTCTCCTCTTATTCCATATGGAATGGAATACAATGAGTTAAAATAAGAAGGAATAGGGGAATATTCGACCGTTTGTTCCAAAAAGAGGATTAAATCTTATTGAAAAAGAAATAATCCGAAATAGAAAGAACTTTTTTCAAATTCCATTCTTTATTTATCTTTTATTCCAAAATTCCCCCGAAAATACAATTTCATTTTTCAATGGGTTTATATGATCTAGTTCTTAATATTATTACTTTATTTAACTGAAAGATTCCACAACAAATCTCTTGATTCGGAATTAGGGACTCATGTCCCATCTGATGAATCGATTTTCTTTTACACTTCTGTATCTCGCTCTATCTTTTTTTTTTAGTATTATCTAAAATAACCGATGAATTAGGAATTTTCCATAACTTAGGTAAGTGCTTTACCAACATATGTAGTGTAGTAAAAAAATAAATGGAATTTCACCCCTTAATGCTTACTATAACTAGTTATTTCGGTTTTCTACTGGCTGCTTTAACTATAACCCCAGCTCTATTTATTGGCTTGAACAAAATACGTCTTATTTGAAATGAATTGAATGAATAAGTCAGAAAAACAAAATCTTTCTTTTGGATTCCTGATATTCTAGGATTCTTTTCCACACGAATTAGCAATTCTTTTCTTGGTCATTGAGATTTGTGGATAATTTAGACTATTATTTAGAGATAGATCGTACCTCTTTTTTTATCCCCTCGAACAAATCGAAATGATTGAAGTTTTTCTATTTGGAATCGTTTTAGGCCTAATTCCTATTACTTTAGCGGGATTATTCGTGACTGCGTATTTGCAATACAGGCGCGGGGATCAGTTGGATCTTTGATTGAGTAATATTTCTTTTTTGATTGACCTCCTCCAAACTAGAGAGGAGGTCAAATTGGAGTTGTAATTCGACTTTGTTTTTTTAAGTTATTTTACTCTGTTTCTACATAAGATAAATGGAATCACGCTCTGTAGGATTTGAACCTACGACATCGGGTTTTGGAGACCCACGTTCTACCAAACTGAACTAAGAGCGCTTTCAAAAAGAAAATCCTTTTCTACTCCTAACGTGTCTCACGTACGTATAGTATCCACAAATTCAAGTTATATCCACTTTAATTGATCTTCCCGCTACTGCCCATAAAGAAGAGAGAAGTAATAGGTAGGGATGACAGGATTTGAACCTGTGACATTTTGTACCCAAAACAAACGCGCTACCAAGCTGCGCTACATCCCTTTTCCAAATTGTTGTACAATGCCATTGTACACAATTCCTTTCTTGTTTTCCACATCGTAATTTTCTTCTATTTCTCTATCTATATAGAACTTTCTTGTCATTTCTTGTTTTTGGTCTCATATAATCAAGGAAGGGTATATATCTAAAATCCAGTCGAATTTCACCTATAAAAGAAAGATTACTATTTCTTAGTAATGTATAGGAAGAAAAGATCTGCTTTTTCTTTTTTAGGGAGAGGAAAATCTCGTCTATATGGTTTATTCTATATATATAGATATAGAGATGATTTTGTTTTTTTAGTTAGTAATTTTGCCTAAACAAAAGAAATACAAACGATCTTGGGCAAGAGTATCTGATCATATATGTATTCGAATAAGGAAGGAGGATTTTCAATGCGGGATATAAAAACATATCTCTCTGTAGCACCCGTGCTAAGTACTCTATGGTTTGGGGCGTTAGCAGGTTTATTGATAGAAATTAATCGTTTATTCCCAGATGCTTTGTCATTCCCTTTTTTTTAATTCTCGTTATTCCTATACGAGAAATAGAATTCTTTGTTTGTGACATGACGAAAATTTTCCTTCAATCCTTTTTTAGTATACGAAGCAAAAAGAAAAAAAAGATGGATTGGGTTCAACCTCAGAGTCATGACAAATTCGGTAAATCCCATTTTGGAAAACAAAAATTGAATTAAAAGTGGTATCCAAGCTAAGTCAGCCTCACAAATCAGAGCATAGAAAGAGGCTGGGACCAGGCTTGTTACTTAAATGAAAGGATTTTGCTTCAAAATCCTTGCTAATTCGACAAGGATTGTATTCTTTAATTATTTCTCTATTTGTTATTACTTAATTTACGAATTTCCCAAATTTTTTATTCTATTGGATCCGTTAGAGAATTCGAAGAATTACAACAAAATCTTTAGAAATCCTATTTTTAGTTAAGAACTTCGATGGATTTTATTCTTCTTCGGATCCAAAATAGAAGAATAAAAGAATAATAGGGATAAGAATTAAGTTAAGTCGATCCAAAAAGGAGGTTCATGGCCAAGGGCAAAGATGTTAGAATAAGAGTGATTTTGGAATGTATCAGTTGTGTTCGAAAGGGTACCAATAAGGAATCGACGGGGGTTTCTAGATATAGTACTCAAAAGAATCGCCACAATACACCCGGACAGTTAGAATTAAAAAAATTTTGTCGTTATTGCCGGAAGCATACGACTCATAACGAAATAAAGAAATAGGAGCATCGTGTGTTTGTTTTTTCAAAAGAACAGAAAGAATAAGAACTTCTTATTTAATATATAGAACATAGATGGAATACAAAATACAAATCAACTCATCTGATTTTAGGTAGATATTATTTCATATGTATAGAGGTTTTTTTTATTTATGTTTTTTTATATTTATATAGTATAGGAATCAAATAATATATGGACCAAAGAAAGACTACTTCTTCTGGATCAAAAATTAATAAAATAAAGAAATCTATTTTTTTATTTTTTTCAAATTTTTAAATAAGGAATAAATCATGTATATATCTAAACAACCTTTTCGTAAATCTAAGCAACCTTTTCGTAAATCCAAACAAACTTTTCATAAATCCAAGCAACCTTTTCGTAAATTCAAACAACCTTTTCGTAAATCCAAACAACCTTTTCGTAGGCGTTCCCGAATTGGTCGGGGGGATCGAATTGATTATAGAAACATGAGTTTAATTAATCGATTTATTAGTGAACAAGGAAAAATATTATCTAGACGAATAAATAGATTAACCTTGAAACAACAACGATTAATTACTCTTGCTATAAAACAGGCTCGTATTTTATCTTTCTTACCATTTCGTAACTATGAGAATGAGAAGCAATTTCAAGCCCAGTCAATTTCCATAATTACTGGTCCTAGACACAGAAAAAATAGATATATTCCTCAATTAACACAAAAGTTCAATTCCAATCGAAATTTAAGAAACTCCAACCATAATTTAAGAAACAACAATCGGAACTTAAGTTCCGATTGTTGATATTTTATTCGAAAGGGTCAGACTCATATATAAATAAAGTAATCCAGTTTTTATTCTTGTATTTGTTATAAGAAAAGAAAGAAAAATGAAAATAAAAAAATCGTTTTTTCATTTATTGCAACATGCTCGTTGATTCCTACCACTTAATCTTAATTTATTGTATTTTCCCGGAGTTCCCTCTCCGGGAATTCCGTTTTAATTATTCCTGTATATTACTTTTTTATCCCTTTAATTGATGGTCTTTATTTTATTGGAAATCGTGTAAAGATTATTTGGATTTAATACAGCTACTTGTGCAAGCATTTTACGATTAAGAATCAATTCCTTTTTGTACAGATTGTGTATTAATTTACTATAACTATCGAATACTTTATATATCCGTGTTGCTGCGTTTATTCGAGTGATCCACAAACGACGAAAATCCCTCTTTTGCCTGCCTCTATCTCGATGAGAAGAAACAAAAGCTCTTCTTACTTGTTGAGTAATCATTCGATTAAGTCTTAAATGAGCGCCTCTAAAGTTTGAGGCAAATGAACGCATTTTTGTTCGTCGTCTCCGAGCTATATATCCTCGCGGAACTCTGGTCATTGAATAAAATTAACCTTAATGAATAGCTAATGATTTCTCTTTTTTTAACCGTTCTTTTACCATTAATAACAAAACGTATTATTCCGATATATTAAATATTAATTCCAATGGCTTTTGCTACTCTAACCTTCCTAACCACCATTTTTTATTCTATCCCCTTCAGTTATTTCACATAGAAATAATAAATTCTAACGATACTAAAAAAACAGCGGGTTCCATCGTTTCTAAGGTTCCCTTTTAAACGGTGAGGCCCTCTCTATACACCGGAGCCCTTTCTTTCATCAAAAAGTATTGTGAACTTGTATAGTTCACATTCTTTGGCTCTACCTATCCATTATAGAGTAAATAGCTCTTTTCACAATAAGAGTTATTCATACAGTGACGGTATTTAATTATGAAAGTTGGCTAAGTAGCTGACCCTTTAGTCCGTTCTTTTAAGATAAAGGAGCATAAGCCTTTTTCTTTTTATTACTATTTCCTCCGCTTAATGGATAACCATTTGCTACCAATGGGGGAATTGGTTTTTCCAACCTAGACGATTGGATTTGCACCAAAGGAAACCATAAATTCCATATACCATAGAAATCTAGGATAGAGAAGCTCGATCCTACTCATTGGTACCGATCATGGATACTTCCAAAATTGTCTTATTTGTTTGAACTCATGATCTGAACGAGTCGCACATACACCCTAGCACATGTTCCTCGACGCTGAGGACATCCCTTAAGCGCGGGCGTTTTTCTAGCATTTCGTATTGGCTGTCTTGCATTTCTAATAAGTTGTTTAACCGTTGGCATGTTGTATGTATATAGAAAAAAATGGATTGGTTTAGATCGATCTTAACCTGATGATGAATCATCATGAAGTATTTCTATTTTCTATAAAATCGCATAAAACCCGAATTTAGGTTTGAAATAAATTTACAAGAAATTCAGCCGCTACCAATCCTTAAACATTTCTGGAAACCATACTGGATCCGTATCGAAGTGCTCGTCAGTCATTTCATCCCCTACAATATCGACAAGTCCATAAGCTTTGGCTTCGTCTGCTGACATAAAAACATCCCTTTCCATGTCTTCGGATACAACCCAAAAAGGCTTGCCTGTTCTTAGTGCATAAACCCTTGTGATCATTTCGCGAACTTTGTGTAACTCTTCTACTTCTAGTAAAAATTCTGGTGTCCTTGCCCGATAATAAGCACTAGCGGGTTGGTGAAGCATAATTCTAGCGTGAGGGAATGCTATACGCTTGGTGGGTTCTCCTCCAAGCAGAATGAAGGAGGCCATAGACGCGGCTATTCCGAGGCATATTGTATATATATCTGGTGTCACCGTTTGCATCGTATCAAAAATAGCCATTCCTGAGATTAGCCACCCACCGGGGGAGTTTATAAACAAAAAAATATCGCTAATTCCATCTTCTATACTGAGATATACCATCAGACCTGTAATATGATTCGTGATCTCGCAACGAATCTCTTGACCTAAAAAAAGTGTCCTTTCTCGATACATAACATTGTATAAGTCAACCCAAGTCGCTTCTTCATCTCCGGGAATCCGGTAAGGTACTTTTGGAACACCAATGGGCATATTAGATTACTATTATTAAATTTAAGTAAGAAAACTACACTTTAATATGGAAACTTAAGAATGGAAGAGAAAGAAAGAATCCGCAGTTTATTATCTTCATTTTTTTCTTATTCTATAAGAATACTATAGATTCTATTAATACATAGATTGAAATAATGCATAGATTAAGGGATAAGGAAGGTAAGACAGATTGAATAAAGAAAAAGGAATCTGTGATTCGAGTAATAAACAAAGAGGGATTCGGGGTCTATTCTTCGTTTTTCCAAATAGCCCAAGCTACCCATTGCATATTGGCACTTATCGAGTATAGAATAGATCTGCTTCTCTTTCTTCTTACAAACAGAATTGGCTTCTTATTTTTATTTTAATGAAATACAATATTCACTCTTTCTGACACAGAATCCCCTAGAAGGGTTAGGTACAGAAGATATGGATAGTCTTTTCCAATGCGATAAAATAAAACGACATCGTGTCTATTTTTCTTTGCTAAAGGGGTATTTCCATGGGTTTGCCTTGGTATCGTGTTCATACTGTCGTATTGAATGATCCGGGTCGATTGCTTGCGGTGCATATAATGCATACAGCTCTAGTTTCTGGTTGGGCCGGCTCGATGGCTTTATACGAATTAGCGGTTTTTGATCCCTCTGATCCTGTTCTGGATCCAATGTGGAGACAAGGTATGTTCGTCATCCCCTTCATGACTCGTTTAGGAATAACCAATTCGTGGGGTGGTTGGAGTATTTCAGGAGGAACTGTAACGAATCCGGGTATTTGGAGTTATGAAGGTGTGGCAGGTGCGCATATTGTGTTTTCTGGCTTGTGTTTCTTGGCAGCTATTTGGCATTGGGTATATTGGGACCTAGAAATATTCTGTGATGAGCGGACGGGAAAACCCTCTTTGGATTTGCCCAAGATCTTTGGAATTCATTTATTTCTTGCAGGGGTGGCTTGTTTTGGCTTTGGTGCATTTCATGTAACGGGTTTGTATGGTCCTGGGATATGGGTGTCCGATCCTTATGGACTAACTGGAAAAGTACAAGCTGTAAATCCTGCGTGGGGTGCAGAAGGTTTTGATCCTTTCGTTCCGGGAGGAATAGCTTCGCATCATATTGCTGCGGGTACATTGGGCATATTAGCGGGCCTATTCCATCTTAGTGTCCGTCCGCCTCAACGTCTATACAAAGGATTACGTATGGGCAATATTGAAACTGTACTTTCCAGTAGTATCGCTGCTGTTTTTTTTGCAGCTTTCGTAGTTGCCGGAACTATGTGGTATGGGTCGGCAACTACTCCAATCGAATTATTTGGGCCTACTCGTTATCAGTGGGATCAAGGATACTTTCAGCAAGAAATATATCGAAGAGTTAGCGATGGGTTAGCCGAAAATCTTAGTTTATCAGAAGCTTGGTCTAAAATTCCCGAAAAATTAGCCTTTTATGATTATATTGGTAATAATCCCGCAAAGGGGGGATTATTCAGAGCAGGTTCAATGGACAATGGGGATGGAATAGCTGTTGGGTGGTTAGGACATCCCGTCTTTAGAGATAAAGAAGGTCGCGAGCTTTTTGTACGTCGTATGCCTACTTTTTTTGAAACATTTCCGGTAGTTTTGGTAGATGAAGAGGGAATTGTGAGAGCGGACGTTCCTTTTAGAAGAGCGGAATCTAAATATAGCGTTGAACAAGTAGGTGTAACGGTGGAGTTCTATGGTGGCGAACTTAATGGAATAAGTTATTCTGATCCTGCTACTGTAAAAAAGTATGCGAGGCGTGCCCAATTAGGAGAAATTTTTGAATTAGATCGAGCTACTTTGAAATCTGATGGTGTTTTTCGCAGCAGTCCAAGGGGTTGGTTCACTTTTGGTCATGCTACCTTTGCTTTGCTATTCTTTTTCGGACACATTTGGCATGGCGCTCGAACCTTGTTCCGAGATGTTTTTGCTGGTATTGATCCAGACTTGGATGCTCAAGTGGAATTTGGAACATTCCAAAAAGTTGGAGATCCTACTACAAGGAGACAGACAGTCTGATACCACATTGCTATGGTATCTTTCACCTCTCTTTTTTGATTTGACATGGGAAACATCTCCTGTCCTTTCTTTGACTCTTTTTTTTTATATGGGAAATGATCCCAAATGACAAGTGAATAGGTGTGGAAGTTATAATTGTAAATAAACCACGATCGAATCTATGGAAGCATTGGTTTATACGTTCCTTTTAGTTTCGACTTTAGGGATTATTTTTTTCGCTATCTTCTTCCGAGAACCACCTAAGGTTCCGACTAAAAAATGAAATAATTTAATTGAAGTAAGAAGTCTCCCCATCTGGGAGACTTCTTACTTCAATTAGTCCCCGTGTTCTTCGAATGGATCTCTTAATTGTTGAGAGGGTTGCCCAAACGCGGTATATAAGGCATACCCAGTAAAGCTTACAAGTAAACCAGATATGGAGATGGCGACTAAAGTTGCTGTTTCCATTTTTATAGAATTTCAAGATTACAATGGATCTATGAAAAGATCGTGTATTTACAATTACAACGGAATAGTATACAAAGTCAACACCAATGATTAAATAGAATTTATGGCTACACAAACCGTTGAAGATAGTTCTAGACCTAGGCCAAAACGAACTGGCGCAGGTAGTTTATTGAAACCCTTAAATTCGGAATATGGGAAAGTCGCTCCGGGTTGGGGGACTACCCCTTTTATGGGGGTCGCAATGGCTTTATTTGCTATATTCCTATCTATCATTTTAGAAATTTATAATTCTTCTGTTTTACTGGACGGAATTTTAATGAATTAGGTTTCTACTAACTAAAACTATGAAGTCATAGTTTTTCCATCCAAAAAAAGGGCATTTCTACTTTAAGCTCCACATTTCTAGACATTCTGGTAGTTCGACCGTGGATTTTTTTGTTTCGGTATCTCTGGAATATGAGTGTGTGACTTGTTAGAATTGATCCTATTGATAATACATAGAAAGGGCCTGTTATCTCTATCAAGATGATTCTAATTCGTCGGATATTATTTATTCTAGTATCTGGAACACGAAATACATAGATCAAGAAAAAAAAAATCGAACTATGATTCATACTCACCATTTAGACCTCGCAACCAGACTGAAAAAAAAAATTCAAGTAGTTCTTAATAAAAAAAGAAATTTTCTTCCTTCCAATTTTGTTTGCCCAAAAGACAACTTTTTTTTTCTCTCGATTTTGTCGAGTCATTACACCAATTCCATAAATGATCATCAAGCGGTTCTTATTCGAAGAACCCTTGCCTTTTGTTTAGCTTGAGACTCAATCATCGTGGCTCTAGTATGAATCTAAGGTTTTAATTGAACTGATTCATAGGATCGCAACAAGATAATTTCTATCAAAAAACCACTAGAAATTTTTCTTTTATAAATTGCAAAAATAAAATAAATAAAAAATGGGGAAGAGAAACGTCAAGAGGCCTCTAATGATCAACATAAAGGAAAGAAAGACAGATGAGCCAACTTGAGATTTTTTGGCATTATCATCACAAAGAAGAAATTCTGGATTTTTCTTATTTCATATCTTCAAGGCAAATCGGTCCAATCCCATGGCTGATGAAGTTTTGAAGCCCTTTTTTTCTAATATCCGTTGAAAATTTGTGTGTTTCTGCTTGAGCCGTACGAGATGAAATTTTCATATACGGTTCTCGGAGGGGGAGTTGGGCTAGTTACCTATCTCAATAAAGTATATGATTGGTTTGAGGAGCGTCTTGAAATTCAGGCAATTGCAGATGATATAACTAGTAAATATGTTCCTCCTCATGTCAACATATTTTATTGTTTAGGGGGGATTACACTTACCTGTTTTCTAGTACAAGTTGCTACCGGTTTTGCTATGACTTTTTACTACCGACCAACCGTTACAGAGGCTTTTTCCTCCGTTCAATATATAATGACGGAGGCCAACTTTGGTTGGTTAATCCGATCGGTGCATAGATGGTCAGCAAGTATGATGGTTCTAATGATGATCCTGCACGTATTTCGTGTGTATCTCACAGGTGGATTTAAAAAACCCCGTGAATTAACCTGGGTCACAGGTGTGGTTTTGGCTGTATTGACTGCATCATTTGGTGTAACTGGTTATTCTTTGCCTTGGGATCAAATCGGTTATTGGGCAGTCAAAATTGTGACAGGTGTACCTGAAGCGATTCCGGTAATAGGATCCCCTTTAGTGGAGTTATTACGTGGAAGTGCTAGTGTGGGGCAATCCACTTTGACTCGTTTTTATAGTTTACATACCTTTGTACTGCCTCTGCTTACTGCCGTATTTATGTTAATGCACTTTCCAATGATACGAAAGCAAGGTATTTCTGGTCCTTTATAGGGAAGGCATATCATAGAGAATTCTAATTCTCATATATCATATCGGGTAGGTTGTGGTATTTCATTGCTACAAACATGGGTTATTGTAAAATAAGACATGTCATTTGGATACTTCTCTTCAACTCAGAAGTATTTTGATACAAATAGTTGAAGTTAATTTTACGAAAGAAAATAAGGCGGATTATGGGAGTGTGTGACTTGAATTATTGATTTGGCCATGCAGATAGAGAATTGGATCTGCCACATTAGAATTCACGACCAAAGGTGTCTCCGCATCCAATCAACACGTAAGTCCCCTATCTAGGAAGGATAGGCTGGTTCACTCGAGGAGAATATTTTCTATGATCATACCCCAATCATGTCATCCATGAACAGGCTCCGTAAGATCCCGTAGAGTATAAATGGAATAAGTCATGTGATATGATCCAATTCTATATTTATTACACTTACTTTTTATTATAGTATGGAAATGCATTCATTTTCTTTGCATCGATTTCGATCCGCAATACTATCGGAGTAAAAGAAGGGATCTAAGGAAGAACGTAGGCTAAACTTTTTGATTTTTTATTAGTAACAAGTAAATACTTTGTTTGGACGTAAGAAACTTGCAATATTAAGGGGATAAACACCAACTAATCAAGAGACAATCCACAAAGCAATTGATCATGATCAAATTTGTAAGCCCACTTGGATATTGAGCATTTACGCATAAGAATAGGATTCTTTTCAATGAGTAGTTATAGGCGCAGCTTTGGAAAAGATAATCAGATAAAGCTTTTCTTATCTTGAGCCATTGAGTCATTATATAACCTATTCTATGGTTTTATTTCTTTCATTCTTGCTCGAGCCGGATGATGAAAAATTCTCATGTCCGGTTCCTTTGGGGGATGGATCCTAAAGAATTCACCTATCCCAATAACAAAGAAACCTGACTTAAATGATCCTGTATTAAGAGCAAAATTAGCTAAAGGGATGGGACATAATTATTATGGTGAACCCGCTTGGCCCAACGATCTTTTATACATCTTTCCAGTAGTAATTCTAGGTACTATTGCATGTAATGTAGGTTTAGCGGTTCTCGAGCCATCAATGATTGGTGAACCGGCGGATCCGTTTGCAACTCCTCTGGAAATATTACCCGAGTGGTACTTCTTTCCCGTATTTCAAATACTCCGTACAGTACCCAATAAGTTATTGGGCGTTCTCTTAATGGTTTCTGTGCCAACAGGTTTATTGACAGTACCCTTTCTAGAGAATGTCAATAAATTCCAAAATCCATTTCGTCGCCCAGTAGCTACGACCGTTTTTTTAATCGGTACTGTAGTAGCTCTTTGGTTAGGTATTGGAGCAACATTACCCATTGATAAATCCTTAACTTTAGGTCTTTTTTAGGGATTTTTCGGGTTAATTCATTCAACTGTGAAGTCCCCCGCATGGGTATCTAGGAAATAGTTACTTCCAAGTGAATCTTCCCTAGATACCTAAAATATATTTTATTATGATCCATTTCGCAAAAATATAGATTGTGCCAAAGATGCAAAATTGTTTTCTTTTTTCTTTTTATTCTAACTTGAAAAAGAAAAAAGAAAAAGAGGAAAAAATTGTAATGGATTTAAAGCGAGAACTTATTCTTAGGTAAATCAATTGGGAGATGCTTCTTTAGAGCAGCCCATATCAGTTTTTCATCTTCCATACGAAAACTGTCAATTCTCATAAGATCTTCTTCAGTCTTACTCAAAAGGTCCAATAGTGTATGTATATTGGCCCTTTTGAGACAATTATACGTTCTAGAAGGCAATTCTAATTGATCAATAAAAATACAATTCAATGGAATTCCTTTTTTGTTTTTCTTTAGATTAGTGAATCTTTTTTGAAAGGTTAAAAGGGGTGGAGTAAACCTGTTTTTATTTTCTTCGAAACTAGTGCCCTCTTCCTCTGCGTGTAGAAAAGGAAGAAATAAATCAATCAAATTACGAGAAGCTTCATAAAGCGCTTCTTTAGGGGTTAAACTTCCATTCGTCCATATTTCTAGAAAAAGTATCTCGTGTTTTTCATTTTCATTCCCACAAGAAAAAATACTATAATTGACATTTCGAACAGGCATGGATACAGCATCTATAGGATAACTTCCATCTTGAGAGTTCTTTCCGAGTTCCGTATGATATCCACGATCTCTCTTGATCTGTAACTGAATACAGAAATCAATGGGCTCTCTCAAGTTAGCTATAGGTTGTGTTGTATCAACGATTTCTACGGAAGGCGGTAAGATTATATCTTGAGCGGTTATGTATCTAGGACCTTTGACGCAAATTGATGCGTCTCTAACTCCATAGAGATTACTTCTCAATACAATTTCTTTCAAATTTAGTAAAATTTCTTGTATGGATTCTTCAATACCTACTATTGTAGTATATTCGTGCGGCACGTTCCCAAATTTTGCGCGTGTGATACATGTTCCTTCTATTTCTCCAAGTAAAGCCCTTCGCAAGGCAATACCGACAGTATCCGCTTGACCCTTTCTAAGCGGGGACAGAATGAAACGACCATAATAAAGACGCTTACTATCTACTCTTGATTCAACACACTTCCACTGTAGTGTTTGGGTGGATCCTGTTACCTCCTCTCGAACCATAATAGACTAGTATTATTATTTGATTATTGAATCGTTTATTTCTCTTGAAAGCGGTTTAATTGTTTTACAGACGTCTTTTTTTAGGAGGTCGACATCCGTTATGCGGCATAGGCGTTACATCGCGTATACAACTTAATCGTACACCACTTTTAGCAATGGCTCGTAATGCGGCATCTCTTCCGCTACCAGCCCCTTTTACCATAACTTCTGCTCGTTGCAAACCCACTGTACGAATAGCATCTACTGCCGTTCTTTGACCAGCATAGGGTGATGCTTTTCTTGAGCTTTTGAATCCACAAGTACCTGCGGAGGACCAGAAAACCACCCGACCCTGTGGGTCTGTAACAGTTATAATGGTATTGTTGAAACTGGCTTGAACATGAATAACCCCTTTTGTTATTCTACGTGCACTTTTCCGTAAACTAAAACGGGCATTCCTACGCAAACCAACACGCACTCTCTTACGCGAACCTATTTTTGGTATAGCTTTTGTCATATTTTATTATCTCATAAATATGAGTTAGAAATAACAAAAAGAAAAAAAGATACAAAGATATCCGTTTTGGGATTAAATAGACCCTTTCCTTTAATTTTTTTGATTTGGAATTTGGAGATTTCCGCGGGTACTTTTTTTTACTTTTTAGAAAGGAAAGTTCCTTTTTCGAAAGATTACCCCTGTCTTTGTTTATGCTTCGGATTGGAACAAATGACTCTAATTCGTCCGCGCCTACGAATCAGTCGACATTTTGTACAAATTTTACGAACGGAAGCTCTTATTTTCATATTTAGATATTCCTTTCTTAAACTAGGAATCTACTCTTTTGGAAAAAATAAATCTCTTTACTTAAATTTGGAAACTTGGAATTTATTACCCTAGAAAAACCTAATCCTTTGAATCTTTGGTATCCTTCAAATCTTCAGTATCCTTCGAGTCTTCGGTACGCTTCGAATCCTTATGGGGAAGTCTATAAATTATACGTCCCTTGCTTGAATCATAACGACTTACTTCAATTTTGACCCTATCCCCCATCAGTATTCGTATCGAACTGGACCGGATTTTTCCTGAAATATAGCCCAGGATGATGGTGTCATTCTCTAAGCGAACTCGGAACATTCCGTTGGGTAGGGCTTCCGTAACAAAACCTTCGAAAGTGACTTTTGCTTCTCTCGGGTTTTTTTTTTCTCTCCTATTTTTTTTTTCTGTCATATTTTTTTCTCCTATTTTTTTATTTTTATTTTCAAAATAGGAAGTTCGAGATAGAATTCGGATACTATAGGCGAGGCCATTACCATATATAACATAAGACTTCTCCCCCAATTCTGTTTAGTCGAGCTTCTCGATCTGTCATTATACCTTGAGAAGTAGAAAGAATAGCAATTCCCATTCCGCCCAAAACCTTAGGAATTCCTTGATAGTTAGCATAAATTCGTAAGCCGGGTCGGCTGATACGCTTTAAAAAGGTTCTAGTTCTATATATTCCCTTTCGAGTCTTTTTCTTTTGATGTCGCAAAGTTGAAACCAAGAAATATCTGTTATTTTCCTGATGTTTCCGAACACTTTCAATAAAACCCTCTCGTAGAAGTATTTTAACAATGTTTTCCGTAATATTTGTAGATACCACTCGAACAGTTCCTTTTTTATTCATGTCTGCGTTTCTTATAGAGGTTAGTAAATCAGCAATAGTGTCTTTGCCCATAAGACTCTAATTCTAGGTTCCTCCTAATTTTTTATAATAAACATGTTTTCCTTTTTCTTTTCATTTTGGATTTTAAAGCATATACGTGAAACACAATCTACTAATTTTTTCTTTGATCTATATCTCGTCTACTAGTATTTATAATACTTCAGGAGCTAATGAAACTATTTTAGTAAAATTCAATTCTCGCAATTCCTCAGCAATCGCGCCAAAAACTCGAGTTCCTTTTGGATTTCCTTTTTGATCAATGATAACTGCTGCATTGTCATCATAGCGTATTATTATACCGTCTTCACATTTGAATTCTTTACATGTACGTACAATTACAGCTCGAATTACTTCGGATCTTTCTAGAGGCATTTGGGGCACTGCGTCTTTGATTACAGCTACAATAACATCACCAATACGAGCATATCGCTGATTACCGGCAGCTCCTATAACTCGAATACACATCAATTTTCTAGCTCCACTGTTATCCGCTACATTTAAAAGGGTCTGAGGTTGAATCATATTATTTTGATTTCAATTTGTTATTTCAATACAAAAAGATTAAAGAAATATTGTCCTTCCAGAAAGAAAAACCTAGGGTTTTTCATCTTCAATACTCCTTTTTGGGGTTCTATAGCTCTAATCGAAGAAATTGACTTCGTATAGGCATTTTACTGGCAGCTATGGAGATAGCTGCTCTAGCTACGGTTTCAGATACTCCGCTCATTTCATAAAGTATTCGACCTGGTTTAACAACAGCTACCCAATATTCGGGAGATCCCTTTCCTGAACCCATACGTGTTTCTGTGGGTCTTATTGTAACCGGTTTGTCGGGAAATACCCGTACCCATATTTTTCCACCACGACGTGCATAGCGTGTCATTGCTCTTCGTCCTGCTTCTATTTGTCTCGCTGTGATCCAAGCGGGTTCAAGTACTTGAAGAGCATATCTACCAAAACAAATACGATTGCCTCGGCAGGATTTTCCCTTCATTCTTCCTCTGTGTTGTTTACGAAATCTAGTTCTTTTGGGGTTATAGTCGATGGTTCTTTCTTAGTTCCATCTCTACTGCAAAACTGGACATGAGAGTTTCTTCTCATCCAGCTCCTCGCGAAATGAAATGAGAAATGAGAAAGCGTGCAAATTTCTTTAATTCCATAAAGATTTCGCGGGCGAATATTTCCTCTTTCCTTTCTTAATTTGGTAATTTATAATCTTACTAAATTAAGTAATTTTTTTGGTTTGTTCCGCCATCCCACCCAATGAAGTATTAGGATTCTTTTCAATAAAATCCTATGTAGTCATAGGTTTTGTCGTTCCCACAGCTTCTCTTTTAATGGTTAGGTTTGAATCCTGCAATGGAGCTTCTAAAAAATTTCTTTCCGAGTCAATTTTCTCAGTTTTATTAACCCGGGCTGCTCTTTATTATTGCTKTAAATTTAGATTTTTAGAATTTCCAATTCTTTCTTTTTTTTTTTTTTTNATATATATATATTGATGCTTTATCACATTGCCTTATGCTGTAATTCATAAACCATACACATTGGAATTCTATATCTTTCTTATTCTTCTTCCTTCTATCATCCCTCCTTTTATCCACATCCTTTTAGTTTTGCTTCACAACCTAGAATCTGGTTTCTTTTTTAGAGAAAAAAATGCAGTTGCTACAACTATATGATAGATCTACTCATTTATGATAGATGTATTTATTCACATAGTGACTGTTTCTTAGTTAGGATCTCGACAATATGAAGCAATAGGTTGGTTATTAGTTAATTTTTTATAATTACTAAATTTTTTTCTATTTTTAGTAGGGTTCGGTCAATTTTTTTTTTTTTGAATTTCCATTTTTGACCCTAAAGAAAAAACTAACGAGTCACACACTAAGCATAGCAATTATATTAAAAGATTTATCAATTTTCATTAAATCTTATAGAAAGAAGTCTAATTTCTTCTTTTTTCAGGGATTTCAGGAAAAATAAGGCTCTTGTCTTTTTTATTCTATCACTGGGCAGAATTGGAAAACAAGGTTAGTTATTCTTCTTCTACGAATATCCAAATTTTTACACCTAATACTCCATAGATCGTTCGAATTGGATAGCAGCAATAATCAATTTTGGCACGAATTGTTTGGAGGGGAAGTCTGCCCTTTTTGATGCATTCGGCACGTGCAATTTCTTTCCCTCCTAGACGACCTGCAATTTTGATTTTTATTCCCTTTATATCTGCTTTTTTAGTTAATTCAATGGCTTTTTTCATTGCCTTTCGGAATGAAACTCTATTTTTTAATTGGAAAGCTATATATTCTGCAAGAATGTTGGGTTGTCTATAAGGTTCTTTCACTTTTTCGATAGCAATATTAAGTCTATGGTTTACAGAATTAACTTCCTTTTGGAGATCTTTCTCCAATTCTTCGATTGCTCCTTTTTTCTTTAATAAATTGGGGAATCCAATATGAATTATAACGTGAATTGTATCAATTTCTTTTTGAATTTCTATATGTGTAATTACTTCGGAATTTGGGTCTGATTCTATTTTTCTATTTGAACTTTTTTTCCTATTCTTTTGTATATAGTTCTTGATACAATTACGTATTTTTTTATCTTCCTGTAGACCCTCAGAATAATTTTTTGGTTGTGCGAACCAAAAGGAATGGTGATTTTGGGTTGTACCAAGTCTGAAACCGAGTGGATTTATTTTTTGTCCCATATTTTTCTATTTTTTTTTTACTGAGAATCGAAATCTTAGATTGATCTAAAAATTATTTAGATTTCTTTACTATATTTAGTACAATTGTTATATGACACATGGTTTTTTTTATCGGATAACCGCGTCCTCGAGCCCGAGGTCTGAATTTTTTCATAATAGTACTCCTACTGACTTCAGCTTTAGTTATGAATAAATTCGCTTTGTCGAAATCCCTATAATGAGTAGCATTTGCTGCTGCCGAATAAACCAACTTTAAGATGGGATAAGATGCTCGATAAGGCATGAGGTTCAGTATCATAACAGTTTCCTCGTAGTAACGCCAGCGAATCTCATCAAGAACTCTTTGTGCTTTAAAAACAGACATGTGTATGCGTTTTTTTGCTTTGAAAACCCGTTCGAACTTAAGTAGACGATCAGTTGGAACTTTTCTTGCCAGTTTCCTTAGCCCATTCTTCTTCTTCTTTATCCTAGGGGTATACTTTACTAATTTGAAACTTGTCATAAATAAGTTTATTACCCGCCTGCCTTTACTTTATTTGAGTCCTAAAAATTTGTTTATTCTGAATCTTTCTATTCTGAATTCAGTTAACGACGAGATTTAGTATCCTTTCTTGCACTTTCATAACTCGTGAAATGCCGAGTAGGCACGAATTCCCCCAATTTGCGACCTACCATAGGATTTGTTATGTAAATAGGTATATGTTCCTTTCCATTATGAATCGCGATTGTATGGCCAACCATTGCGGGTAGAATGCTAGATGCCCGGGACCACGTTACTATTGTTTCTTTCTCCTCCTTCATATTGACCTTTTCGATTTTTGTCAATAAATGACGAGCTACAAAAGGATTCATTTTTTTTCGTGTCACAGCCGATTACTCCCTTTTTTTCATTTTAAAGAGTGGCATCCTATGTCCACTATCTCGATCGAGGTATGGAGGTCAGAATAAATAGAATAATGATGAGTGGAAAAAAGAGAAAATCCTTTAGCTGGATAAGGGGCGGATGTAGCCAAGTGGATCAAGGCAGTGGATTGTGAATCCACCATGCGCGGGTTCAATTCCCGTCGTTCGCCCATCGCATTATTGCAAATTCCAAAAATGCAATTTTCCATATTCCTAGTTACGTATTTACTTACGGCGACGAAGAATAAAACTATCACTATATTTTTTCCTTTTCCTAGTTCTTCTTCCAAGCGCAGGATAACCCCAAGGAGTTGTGGGTTTTTTTCTACCAATGGGGGCTTTCCCTTCACCGCCCCCATGGGGGTGGTCCACAGGGTTCATAACTACCCCTCTTACTACGGGGCGTTTACCTAGCCAACACTTAGATCCGGCTCTACCCAAACTTTTTTGGTTCACCCCAACATTACCCACTTGTCCGACTGTTGCTAAGCAGTTTTGGGATACCAAACGGACCTCCCCAGATGGTAATCTTAAAGTGGCCGATTTACCCTCTTTTGCAATCAGTTTCGCTACAGCACCTGCTGCTCTAGCTAATTGCCCACCCCTTCCACGTGTGATTTCTATGTTATGTATGGCCGTGCCTAAGGGCATATCGGTTGAAGTAGATTCTTCTTTTTTCTTAAAAAACCCCTTCCCAAACTGTACAAGCTTCTTCCAAAGCATACGGCTTTCTAGATGTATATGACGATCTCTAGACAGATGGATCTTATATGAATCGTATGATGAAGTACCACATGAGTGGATATATAGAAAAGGAATCCAAATCTGCCGAATCGCTCATGTTATGGTCTTCTACATCCTAGGTCTCCGCGTTCCGTCATCTGGCTTATGTTCTTCATGTAGCATTCAGATCGAATGACTCTATGAAATTACGTCGATACTTCCACATATTATGGGTAACGTAGGAGACATCCCTATTTTCACCCGGGGGTCTTAATTACCACTGCTTAGCTTTCAATTCGCCTCTGACCATCAAATTAAATGTGAATAACCCGTCCTCCTCTCTTTGAAACAAGGGGCGCTTCCGGTTCTGTGCGTGCTTCAAACAATTTTGTCTTCTCCATATTACCATATCTCTAGAGTCAATAATTTTCTATGAGGAACTACTGAACTCAATCACTTGCTGCCGTTACTCAACAGTTTTCTGTTGAGGTCTATCCCGTAGAGGTAGTCAAATTGGATCAGTGATCGATTTCTAGGTTTCGTCGTAAACCTAATTGGTTACTTCCAATTACGTAAATCAATAGTTCAAACCGCACTCAAAGGTAGGGCATTTCCCATTGATATAGGAACTTTTGTACCAGAAACAATAGTATCTCCAATTATAGCCCCTCTGGGATGTAAAATATATCTCTTCTCACCATCCCCATAGTGTATGAGACAAATGTATGCATTTCGATTAGGGTCGTATTCTATGGTTACGATTCTACCAGATATGTCTTTTTGATTCCGTCGAAAATCGATTTTACGGTATAGGCGCTTATGACCTCCCCCTCTATGCCTTGCGGTAATGATTCCTCTGGCATTACGACCTTTACCACAACGGTGCCGTCCATGGATCAATTTATTTCGTGGATTGGATTTCACTTGCCTGTCTACGGTTCCCTTGCGTGTGCTCGGGATAGGTGTTTTGTATAAATGTTTCGCCGTATTATTAAGTATTCTCCTTTAGTTCTTTTCTCTATCTAGAAGTGGAATAGAATAACCCGGTTGAAGGGTAATGATCATACGTCTGTAATGCATTGTATGTCCCAGAATAGGTCCCATTCTTCTACCCTTTCCGGGTAGTCGATGGCTATTCACAGCTACTACCTTAACACCAAAGAAGAGCTCGACCCAATGCTTTATTTCTGTCTTAGTGAATCCCGATTCGACATTAAAAGTATATTGATTCTTTCCCAATAAACGAAGACTCTTTTCTGTAAATACTGCGTATTTGATTCCATCCATAAATCGACTTTCCCTCCTATGCTCTGAGTTCCAGTATCGATAAGAATTCGAGTTCTTATTGTT